GTAAGATTTTATACGATCTGTCCAGTGGTTTTAGTGGATAAAGTAGTGAGGGGAATACATATCCGCGATCGTACCGTCATTATTTCAATTATTGAAATTATCTATCTTATTTTTTTTATTTTTTAAAATAATTTAAAGACATATTTTAAGAAAATTTAAAACATAGCTGACGATAATAATAAAAGTATACCTAAAATTAATCCAAATAAATAAGAAGATATTCTTCCTCCTTCTAAATATTTTGTACTTTCTCCCCCAGATGAAATTAAAATACCAAATCCATTTACAATACCATCAATTATCCATTCGTCAAAAAACAAAACAAACTGAGCTAATAATCTTGTACCTTTGATAAATACTATATCATAATAAAAATCTATATAACCTCGAAAATAGGACCAATTATATATGAAAGAAATAAAAGGATTTAAATTTTTTTGTAATAAAAATTCAAAATTTTTTTCTAAGTTTTGTGGAAAAAATGAAATAGGTCCATATAAAATAAAAGCAATAAATATTCCAAAAATAACTATACTTAAAGAATTAATAGCATTTAATACAAATTCTGACCAATTTCCAGAAGTTATTTCAGAAGAATTTTTAAGAATTGGATATAGACATTGAGATAGTAAATCAAATCCAGCTTGTCCCTGTGGAAAAGGAGCACCTAAAAAGCCAATAAATAAAGTAGGTAATGTTAATATTATTAAAGTAAATAACATTTTATTATCTGATTCTTTAGGATATAAATATTTTCCTTTTTCTAAAAATTCTTTTTTATTATTATGTTTATCTATTTCAAAAGATTTATCAAAATTGTTTAATTTTTTTGAAATAAATTCTAATTTTTTATTATTTAATTGTAAATCTCCCCATATTGATACAGAAATAAAAGACACTTTATTTAAATTAGCTCTTAAATACCCTTCAAAAGTTAAAAAATAAATACGAAACATATAGAATGCCGTTAATCCTGCTGTAATCCAGGATATCCATCCAAGACCTGAAAAATATAACCAGCTATCTGTAATAATTGCATCTTTGGACCAAAAACAAGCAAAAGGAGGAATACCACAAACAGAAAATGTACCTATAAGAAAAGTTATTCCTGTAATTGGCATAAATTTTCTTAAACCACCCATAAAAGCCATATTTTGACATTTATTAGGGGAATACCCAACAATTGATTCCATAGAATGAATAACGGATCCAGATCCAAGAAATAATAACGCTTTTGAATAAGCATGTGTAATTAAATGAAATAAACCTGCTTGATATGAACCTATACCTAAAGCTAACATCATGTAACCTAATTGAGACATTGTAGAATAAGCTAAACCTTTTTTAAGATCTTTTTGAGCAAGAGCTATAGTAGCTCCTAATAAAGCGGTTATTGCTCCAATCCAAGAAATAATATTCATTATATAAGGGAGAGCTTGAAAAAGAGGAAATAATCGAGCTATTAAAAAAATACCAGCAGCTACCATAGTTGCAGCATGTATTAAAGCAGAAATTGGAGTTGGTCCTTCCATGGCATCTGGTAACCATACATGCAGTGGAAATTGAGCAGATTTTGCAATTGGCCCTAAAAATAAAAGAAGGGCACATAAACTAGCAAAATATAAATTAACTTCATTGTTAATAAGTAATTCATTAAATCGTTTAAATAAAATTTCAAATTCAAAACTGCCAGTTATCCAATAAAAACCCAAAATACCTAATAATAATCCAAAATCTCCTATACGGTTTGTTATAAAAGCTTTTTGACAAGCATTAGCTGCACTAGGTCTCGTAAACCAAAAACCTATTAATAAATAAGAACACATTCCGACTAATTCCCAAAAAATATAAATTTGAATTAAATTAGGACTAAGTACTAAACCTAACATTGAAGCCGTAAATAAACTTAAGTATGCAAAAAATCTTACATATCCTTGATCATGGGACATATAACTATCACTATAAATCATAACAAGAACTCCTACAGTAGTAATTAAAACTAACATAATAGAAGTAAGTGGATCAATTAAAAACCCTATTTTAAAATCAATCTGTTTATCAAAAATCCAAGACCATAAATATTGATGAATAGTATTATCAATAAATTGTTGCCATAGAATAATAAAAGAGAAAATCATAACTATAAATAATACTAATATACTAAGAATAGCCCATATATAACGAAGACTTTTTGTTGATTTTGGAAAAAAAAGTAAATTTGATCCTATTAAAATAGAAGTCAAAAATGGAAGAAAAGCTATAATCCAAACAAATTGATATATAAATTCCATAAATAAATTTTTTATATAATAAAAAATCTTATTTTTTTTTAATTTCTAGTTTATAATTAACTAGATTAAGAAAAAAATAGACTTAAAAATAAAGAAAAAGTTTAGGATTTTTATCCTACCTATCAAAAATATTAATTAAAATTACTTTACAAATAAAAAAAAAAATAAATTATTAAACAAAATAAATGAAAAAAAATTATTTATTATTATTAAAGTAATAAAATATTATATATATTTTTAATAGTATTAAAATTTTTTTTTATAAAAGTTTTACAAAAATTAAAATAATTAAAATTAATTATTTTATTTATTAAATTTAATTAATTTGTCTTTTTTCAAATTGTAATAATTTTTTTTCATTTACTTATTTACAATAAATCTCATAATGAATATGTATGCCATCATTGAAACCGGAGGTGAACAGCTCCGAGTAGAACCAGGAAGATTTTATGATATTCGTCATTTTGCTCCATTAAAACCAAAAAACTTAAGTTCTAATACTAAAATATTAATTTATCGAGTATTAATGATTCGTAATAAAACTACTATTAGTATTGGACAACCTTGGTTAAAAAATGCAATAGTAAAAGGAAGAATTTTACATTCACATCTTGAAAATAAAATTACTGTTTATAAAATAAATTCAAAAAAAAAGACACGACGTAAATTTGGACATCGACAAATTTCAGCTCGATTTGTGGTAGATTCTATTTGTTTAGACGGAAAAGAATTGTATAAATAAATATATATAAAAAATTTTTGGGAATAATAAGTGAAATATAAATTAAAAGAAAATAGTTAAAAATCTACAATTAAAAGGAGTTTTTATTTATGGCAGTTCCAAAAAAACGTACTTCTAAGTCGAAAAAAAAAATTCGTGAAACTATATGGAAAGAAAAAGCAAATCAAGCTAGATTAAAGGCTTTTTCATTAGCTCAATCTATATTAACAGGTCGTTCAAAAAGTTTTTATTACACAACAAATGAAAAAAATTCTAAGTCCTCTCAATAATATCCTATAAAATTTTTAATAAATAAAGATTAATGATATAAGAGTACAAAAATATATCCTTCAAGACACAACTTGTAATAAATTTTTTTTTAGAAAAGTAACGAATTTAACATAAAATTAAATTTTGTCATAAAAAAAATAAAAACATTTAATAAAAATATATTTAATAAAAAATAGATAGTTTCATTTAGTTAAAAATAAATGAAACTATCTTGGATATTAAAATAAAAAATTTATAAATTTTGTAATTTTTTTTGGAGCAGCGGGATTTGAACCCACGATCTCCATCACCCCAAGATGGTACGTTACCAAACTACGCTATGCCCCATTAATTTTGTTTTAAATTTAGTTTAAAATAATTTATATATTGTTTTATTTTATAAAAAAGATTGACCTTTTAATATAAATTATGTTATATTACTTTTTAATAAGCCGCCATGGTGAAATTGGTAGACACGCTGCTCTTAGGAAGCAGTGCTAACGCATCTCGGTTCGAGTCCGAGTGGCGGTATTTAAATAAAAATCTATTAAATAAAAATATAATATATTTTATAATTTAAATAATTTATTAAAAGTTAAAAAAATTAAATTAACTTCAAATAGTTAAATGAGAAAATATTTTTATATCATTTAACTATTTGAAATAAATTTAATTAATAAAAAAAATTTATTACAATAAAGTTTTCCTGAGATTAAATATTATTTTTTTATTTAAATTCAAAAAATGAATTTAGATAAAAGAAAATTTACTTTACTGTTCCATAAAAATAAAACTGAGTTAGGATAAATACCAATACCTATAACGGGAAAAATTAGACAAATTAAAATAAAAATTTCGCGTGGTCCTGCATCTATATTAGAAAAAATGAAAAATTTAGAAAACTTATATCCATAAAACATTTGACGTAGCATAGATAATAAATAAATAGGAGTTAATATTATTCCAATCGCTTCTATTATTGTAATAAGTATTTTGAAACTAAAAGAATATTTGTGACTAATAATTATCCCTAAAAAAATTAAAAACTCTGCTAAAAAACCACTCATTCCAGGTAATGCTAACGATGCCATTGAAAAACTACTAAACATAGTAAATATTTTGGGCATATAAATAGCTGTTCCTCCCATTTGCTCAAGAAAAAGAGTTCGTGTTCTATCATAACTTATTCCAGCTAAGAAAAAAAGTGCAGCACCAATTAATCCGTGAGAAATCATTTGTAAAATAGCTCCATTAAGACCTAAATCTGTCATAGACCCAATACCAATAAGTACAAAACCCATATGTGAGATTGAAGAATAAGCAATTCTTCGTTTTAAATTACGTTGACTAAAAGAAATGAGTGCTGCATAAACAATTTGAATTGCTCCTACTATTATGATCCACGGTGCAAAAATGGAATGAGCATGAGGTAATAATTCCATATTAATTCGAATTATTCCATATCCTCCCATTTTTAAAAGTATTCCGGCTAAAAGCATACATGTGCTATAATGTGCTTCTCCATGAGTATCTGGTAACCAAGTATGCAAAGGAAATATTGGTAATTTAACAGCATAGGCAATAAAAAATCCTAAATACAATATTATTTCTAATTCTATAGGATATGATTTATTAGATAAATTTTGTAAATCCAATGTTAATTGATTAGTACCATAAAATCCCATACTTAAAGCTCCCATTAAAATAAAAATGGAACCACCAGCTGTATATAAAATAAATTTTATAGCAGCATATAATCGTCTTTTTCCTCCCCATATACATAAAAGTAAATAAACTGGAATTAATTCTAATTCCCACATGAAAAAGAAGAGTAAAATATCTTGAGAAGCAAATAATCCTACTTGACCACTATACATTGCGAGCATTAGAAAATAAAATAATCGTGGATTTCGGGTAATAGGCCAAGCAGCTAAAGTAGCTAAAGTAGTAATAAAACCTGTTAATAAAATAAGTCCAATTGAAAGACCATCAATTCCTACTCTCCAATGAAAATCAATGAAATTAATCCAACTATAATCTTCTTTTAATTGAATAAATGGATTATCAGATTTGAAATGATAACAAAATACATAAGTGATTAAAAGAAATTCTACTAAACAAACACCTAAGGTGTACCATCGAATAATATTATTTCCTTTGATGGGAAATAATGGAATTACAAGACCTGCAGATACAGGTAGAAGAACAAGTATAGTTAGCCAGGGAAAATTACTCATGATAAAAATAAAAAACTTTAAATAAAAAAACCCATACTCAAAATTTTGAGTATGGGTAAAAAAAGACTTAAATTTTTTTTTAATTTTTTTGCTTAATATGATAGACCCATGCTTCGAGTAGTTTCAGCTCCTAAATAAACACGTACACTTAGAAAATCTGTTGGACAAGCAGATTCACATCGTTTACGACCAACACAATCTTCTGTTCTAGGAGCAGAAGCAATTTGATTAGCTTTACATCCATCCCAAGGTACCATTTCTAATACATCTGTAGGACACGCTCTTACACATTGAGTACAACCAATACATGTATCATAAATTTTTACTGAATGTGCCATTAATTTTCTAAACTCCAATATATTGTTAAAAGCCTTAAATTTAGTAAAGTTATAATATAATATTATTATATAAAATTTTTTTTTTTAATCAAAAAAAAATTAATATTTAGTTATTAAATACATTTTTTAATAACTAAGTAAGTTAATTACCATTTTAATAAATTAAATTGATCAATACGAGTTGAATTTTTATTACGATAAATAGCTAAAACAATAGCTAATCCAATAGCAGCTTCAGCGGCTGCAATAGCTATAATAAACATAACAAAAATTTCACCTTTTGTTTCTTGAGTATCAAAAGAATTAGAAAAAGTAATAAGATTTATATTAACAGCATTAAAAATTAATTCTAGACACATAAGTGCTCGGACCATATTCCGACTTGTTATTAATCCAAAAATACCAATACAAAATAGATAAGCACCTAAATTAAGTACATGTTCAAGCATTAAAGAAGCTCCTTATGAACTAAAAAAATATTAAAAAACTCTAGGATTTTTTTCTATTTGTAATTTTTTCTTTTCCTTTGTTTTAATCAAATTTTCTCGGCGGGCTATAACAATTGCGCCTATTAAAGCGACCAGAAGAACTAGAGAAAGAAGTTCGAATGGCAATAAAAATTGGGTCAATAAAAGATAACCAATACGTTGAACATTTTTTGTAAAATCAATTTCTAATAAATTTTTTGATTCTGTAATTAAAGTAATATTAAACCATGGTGTATTCAAAATTACAGTAACTAATAATGAAAACATACTCAAACAAATTAAAAAGGTAAATTTATCGCCTATAGTCCAAGAGGGCCAAATTTTTAAAGAATGTGGTTTATTAATTAACATTACAGCAAATACAATTAAAACATTTACAGCCCCTACATAAATTAAAATTTGTGCGGCAGCTATAAAATCAGCATTTAATGCAAAATATAAAAGAGATATACAAAAGAAAACTAGTCCTAAAAAAAACGCTGAATAGACTATATTATTAAGTAGTACTACTCCTAAACTTCCGAATATCACACCTATTTCTAAAAGAAAAAAAATAGTTTTATGGAGTGGCTCAGATAATTCAATTATATTCACAATAAATTTAAATCCTTTTTCTATTGTTCTGATTTACTAACTAAAAAAACAATGTATATAAATATATTTACATATAAAGTTTTTTACATATAAAGTTTTTTTTTAATTTAATCCAAAAAATTTGTAATATTTTTTGAATTTGAGTAACTTTCTGTATTTCCTTCAAATAAATAATTTAAATTTGAAATAGTTTGAATTGTGGGATCTTCGATTACAGAAATAGGTAATCGTCCTAAAGCAATTTGGTCATAATTTAAATCATGACGATCATAAATTGAAAGCTCATATTCTTCAGTCATGGATAAGCAATTTGTAGGACAATATTCAACACAATTTCCACAAAATATACAGACTCCAAAATCAATACTATAATTTTTCAATTGTTTTTTCTTCACCTCTTTTTTTAATTCCCAATCAACAACAGGTAAATTAATTGGACATACACGAACACATACTTCGCAGGCAATACATTTATCAAACTCAAAATGAATACGTCCACGAAAGCGTTCAGATGGAATTAATTTTTCATAAGGGTATTGAATAGTTATTGGTAAACGATTCATATGGTCTAAAGTTACTATAAAACCTTGACCAATATACCGTGCTGCTTGTATTGCTTGTTCACTATAGTTTTGAAGCCTATTTAACATAGTAAACATATTATTAGATATCCTTTAAACGTATATATTTTTTTATTTTATGTCTTTTCAAAGATTAAATAATTTTATAAAGTAAAATATTTATAATAAAAGAACTTGAAAAGAAGCTGTTAATAATAAATTACCTAGTGCAATAGGTAAAAGGAATTTCCATCCTAGATCTAATAATTGATCCATTCTTACTCTAGGTAATGTCCATCTTGTCATAATAGAAACAAATAAAAATAAATAAGCTTTGATTAAAACAATAGTAATTCCTATTATTACGTTAATAATCTGATTAGTTCCAATATTAAAATTCCATTCTAAATAATTAGAATTTGATAGAAATGGAATAGAAAAATGCCATCCACCTAAATAAAGAATTGTTATAAATAATGAAGAAACTAATAAATTTAAATAAGAAGCAACATAAAATAATCCAAATTTTATACCTGAATATTCTGTTTGATAACCTGCAACTAATTCTTCTTCTGCTTCTGGTAAATCAAAAGGTAATCTTTCACATTCTGCTAGAGAGGCAATAAAAAAAGCTAAAAAACCAATAGGTTGACGCCATAAATTCCACCCCCAAAAACCATATTTTGACTGTGCTTCGACAATATCAACGGTACTTAAACTATTAGATAATTATAGTCGATTTAACATTACTGTTAATATCTCTATTTCAAAACCGTACATGAAACTTTAGCGTCATACGGCTCCTCAATGGTTATGCTAATAAAAATCTTATAATTTTTATTATTATTATTATAAAAAAAATGTATTAATTTAACCGATGAGATTCTGTTTGCTATAATAATAAATGCTTTGGAATCTATCTCAGCCTTTACAATTATTGTTAGTACTAACTCTAATTATTTCTACTATATTTTAATTTTAAATGAAAATTGTAAAAGGATTACTTCGTTCCTAATAGTCATTTTGTTTTAATAAATAGGGCTATACTTCAGATTGATTTTATAAGGAAATACTTTTTACGCATTTCTACTAATGCTAAATCCTTATTATATTTTAATAAATTTTGGTTATCTATAAAATTATTTTATACTAATCTGTTATGTATTTTTGTGTTTCTAACCATTTATTTTTGCTCGATTCTGTATATAATAAAAATATAATAATAAATTTTTCATATATTTTATCTTTTGCTCCCGCTATCAGGTCTTAAAAATTAATCTTAACCTGGGGTACATTTTTTAATTGTTTTGCATGCTTTCACTCTTGTATGTAGAGGATGGGATTAAATTTTATCACTGCAAATTGAAAAGCTGTTTTATTTGACCCATATGACAATTTAGTTCTTTTTAGTTAAAATAAGAAAAAAACTTATTTACTAAAATTTAATTTGAAAAATTATTTTAACGAATCACACGTAGAGATATAGATAATACACATAAAGCTAAAGGAATTTCATAACTAATAGATTGAGCTGCTGCTCGAAGACCACCTAAAAAGGAATATTTATTATTAGATCCATATCCTGCCATAAGAAGTCCCAGAGGGGCAATACTACAAATAGCGATCCAAAAAAAAACACCTATATTAAGATCAGCTAAAATAATATTATGACCAAAAGGAATTACTAAATAACTTAAAAATACTGGTATAACAACTATTGCCGGCCCAATATTAAATAATAAAATATCTCCTTTAGATGGAATAATATCTTCTTTTAATAATAATTTAAAACCATCTGCTAAAGCTTGAATTATTCCTAAAGGACCAGCGTATTCAGGTCCAATACGTTGTTGTATTCCTGCAGATATTTTTCTCTCTAGCCATACTAAAACTAATACACCTATTGTAATTGCTAACAAAAGAAGAAGAATTGAAAAAGTAACCCATAATAAATTAAAAAATTCTTTAGATAAACTTAACGAATAAAAAAGATTAATGACTTGTTCTTTAAGATTGGTAGTAAAAACCATTTTAACGATCAACCTCTCCCATAATAATATCTATACTACCTAATATTGTCATAATATCTGCTAATTTCATTCCTTTTACTAATTGAGGAAGAATTTGTAAATTAATAAAACCAGGTGGACGAATTTTCCATCTCCAGGGAAAAACACTATCATCTCCTATTAAAAAAACACCTAATTCTCCTTTGGGAGCTTCTACTCTAATATAATGCTCTTGTTTTGGTAATTTAAATGTAGGAGAAGGCTTTTTACTAATAAATTGATATTCAAAATTATTCCATTCTGACTTTTTTCCTCGCTGAAGCCGTCGAGCTTCCAAATTTTCGTAAGGTCCCCCAGGAATTGATTTTAACGCTTGTTGAATTATTTTTATTGACTCTTTCATTTCCCCAACACGTACTAAATAACGAGCTAATGAATCACCTTCTTTTTGCCATTGTACTTGCCAATCTAATTCATCATAACATTCGTAATGATCTACTTTACGAAGATCCCACTGAACTCCCGAAGCGCGTAACATAGGTCCGGATAAACCCCAATTTATAGCTTCTTCTCTTTCAATAATCCCTATGCCTTCTACTCGTTTTAAAAAAATAGGATTTTGTGTAATAAGCTTTTCATATTCATCAACCTTGGGTAAAAAGTAATCACAAAAATCTAAACATTTATCTATCCAACCATAAGGTAAATCAACAGCAACCCCTCCAATACGAAAATAATTATGCATCATTCGCATGCCTGTAGCTGCTTCAAATAAATCATATATCATTTCTCTTTCTCTTAAAATATAAAAAAAAGGAGTTTGCGCACCAATATCAGCCATAAAAGGTCCAAGCCATAATAAATGAGAAGCTACACGACTTAATTCCAGCATAATAATTCTAATATAACTAGCTCTTTTTGGAACCTGAATATTTGTTAGTTTCTCTGGTGCATTTACAGTTATAGCTTCTGTAAACATTGTAGCTAAGTAGTCCCATCGTGTAACATACGGAAGGTATTGAACAATTGTTCTATTTTCAGCAATTTTTTCCATACCCCTATGTAAATAACCTAATATAGGTTCACAATCAATAACGTTCTCCCCATCTAAAGTGATCATAAGTCGAAGAACACCATGCATTGATGGATGGTGAGGACCCATACTTACTATCATGGGTTTTGTTTTCATAGCAAGCATGGTCATATATGACGCTCCTTTTCATTCATTATAAAAAAATAGCTAAAAATTAAAAAAAAATTAACGAATTTTTAATTTACGAATATTTAATTTATTTATTAAATTTTCATAACTTGTTAAATTTGTTTGCGATAAATAACTTAAAAGACGCTTACGTTTTCCTAAGATTTTCCATAAGCCTCTTTGAGATGAATAATCTTTGCTATGCCATTTTAAATGATCTGTCAGTTTTAAAACCCTATTAGTTAAATGTGATATTTGAAACTCCATAGATCCTGTTTGTTCTTTAGAAAATAGTGATGAACCACTAAATAGTTTTTTGGACATAAAAGTACTGCTCCTAAATTATATTATTTTAAAATAATTAATAATAGATTATAGTTAATTAATAGTCTTTATTCTTTATTATTATAAGTAAAAAAAAAATAAAAACTTAAAATTTTAAAGAAATTTATAAAAAATAGAAATAATGAGAAATTTTTGGTTATAACCAAGAATTTCTCAACAATTAAAAATTTTTAAGTATACATACGAATTCTTAACATAGTAAACCGACTTCCATTATTTGTATTAAACCAAAATCTATTAATACATGCCAAATCTTCTAATCGAAAACTAGGCCAAAGAAAATGTTTAATTATTAAACTTTGATTTTCATCTCGAATTTTATGTAATTTTATCAGCTTTTCTTCATTTTTTTTCACAAAAGATTTATCTAAATTAGAAGTTTTATTTTTATTTAAATATAAAAGATTTAAGATTTTTAATTCTTTACAATGTCTTGAAAGCATAATATCTTCAAGATTAATTAACTTAAAACTTGTTTTTATATTATTTTGAAAAAAATCTATCCGTGATGTAGATTCATTTAAACTTTTAAAATTTAAAACTTTTTTAAATCTTACTTTTGATTTAAAAAAAACGCTTACTATTTTATACATTAAAATTTCATCATCGAGTACACGTGGTATACGATGTTCAGAATTAATTGTTAATTTATTTATACCTACATCTCTGCAAAAAAGAAGGCGAAATAAATTTAAATTTTCACGCATTTTAGCAGAAAGTGAAATAACATTTTCTTGATCTTGCATAAAAGTCATGAGAGAAGCCATATCTCCTAGTTCTTTAAATTTTTTTTCTACATTTTTTGATTTCCATTTCCATTGACGAATAGTTTGATGGCGCTCTCTTTCGCGAAGTAATTTCTTATTTTGAATATTTTTTTTATTCTTTTGCTTTAATAAAGAAATTTTAGGTATATCTATTTTTTCTATTTTAGTTATATTTTTTTTTTCTAGAAATGGTGGAATTAACCATAGAACTAAATTAGATTTAATGTAACTATTTATTTTATTTTTTAATGTTTGTGAAATTTCTTTATTAAATATAGTTTCTTTGTTTTTTGCTAATTTTATAAAATCAGGTATTTTTTCAAAATCAAGATAGCTATAACATAAATAATTAGATTGATATTGTTTATTTAATTTTTTATTTTGTTCTAATAAAGGACTTGTAACTAATTTATAAGAAAATTTTTTTTTTTTAGATAAAACTGAAATTTTTGTTTGTTTTTCTGAAATTTTAAAGTCTTTTTTTCTTTTGTTTATCCATTGATTAGTAACCTTATTTTTCCATTCTTTTGGTATTATCGTATACCATATTTGTGAAGATATATTATATCTATTAAATTTTTGTAACAATTTTTTCAAATTTTTTTCTTTAAAATTTTCAACTTCTATTATCGGAAAAATTCCTTTTTTTTTTAAATTATTTTTTATTTCTTTTTTCAAAATCAAATTTAATGTCCAATTTTTTAATAAATCTTTAAACTTATATTTATTTATTGTTTTTGTTTGCCAAATTTTATGAAATAAATATACTTGAGACATTAACAAAATATTTTCTTGATTAAAGTTATTTGCATATTGATAACTAATTTCATCTTTTTTATAATCAGTTTGAGAAATTTTGGATAAATTCCAATTTTTTATTATTAAATTTCGTTTAATTTTTAATATTAAATTAATATTAAATCGAATAAAATAAATATATAAATTTAAAACGTTTTTATTTATTCTATTAAATTTTATTTTTATTAAATATAAAAATTTTTTTATTATTTCAATATTTTTTTTACAATATTTTCGAATTTGATATCTAATTTCAATAAGTTTTTTTTTATTATTAATATATACTTTATTTTTATTTTCTAATTTATTAGAAAATTCTATTTTATCAAAGCAACTTTTTTCAGTTATTTCTTTAATTTTATATTTTTTTAAATCTTTCAATTTTTTTAATTTTTTAATATTTATCAAAATTTTAGATTTATTTTTAATTTGATTTTCTGATAAAATATTTTTGTCAAATTTAGATTTAGATATAATTTGTTCTTTTAAATTTTTATTATTTTCATCATGATTTAAAGGAAGTTCATAATTATTTCTAATTTGAGTATCTAACTTTATTTTTTTTTTCAAATTTCTATCAATTAATTTAGTATTAGCAAAATTAATAGTAATTTTTTTTTTTAGAAACAAAAAATTAAAATAAATTTTATTAAATTTTAATAAAATATTTTTTTTCCATCTTTTTACCAATTCTCTACGAATTGGTTTCCAAAATGAAGATTTCTTTTTAATATCTCCGAAAGGTGCATTAGTTTGAAAACCCCAAGCTGTTAAATAACTATAATTAATTTTTTTTTTTCTATTTTTAGCAAAATTTGTATTAACATTCAATAAATTATTTGAAATTTTTTCTTCATTATTTTCTTCATTATTTAAAGAATTCAATATATTTTTTTCTTTATTTATTTTAAATCGTAAATTATGCCAAGGTTTTAAACTAAAAGGATATATAATTTTTATTTGAAGACCATCTCTAAGCCATTGTTCGGGCAATTCTTTTTCTGAAACTTCAGTACCATCATAAGTACATTTTATATAAATTTCTTTCTTCCACTCATCCCAATCTTCACTCCATTCAGGAGTTTGAAATAATATCAAACGAATAATATTTTTAAATATTATTAATATAGGTAATACTAAATATTTTCTAAAATGTGATTGAATAATCAATAACCAACTTCTTCCCCACTGCGCTAATGGAAAATCCCATCTATTTGCTATTGCAAGACGATCTGCTTTTGTTTTTTTTATACTAATATTATTTCCAGTTGAAAAAAGTGTTATTTGTTTTCGTTTTTCTATAGGGTTTTTAAAAATATTTTTTATATAAATTAAATTAAATTTATTTAATGAAAATTCAAAAGGAATATGCTTTTCATTTATTCGTAAAAAAAATGGAGAATGTGTTTTAAGTTGTAAAATTTTCCATATTAATGTTTTTCGTCTCCTAGCACGCATAGAACCTTTTACTAATTTCCTACGAAAATCAGATTGTTGTGAAAAACGTCTTACAATTTTTCTTCTTTTATCTTTTCCTTTTATAAGATATCCTAAATTTTTTACTTTTCTTTGACGAATATCAGTAACTCCACCAGCTATAACATCGAATTTATCATTTCGTAATTTAGATGTCCATCGTGGCATTTCTTTTGAAATTTCTTGAAGTCGGAATTTTTTATTAAAATAAAATATTTTTTTTAATAAAAAAATAATTTTATTTAGTTGGTTAATATTACTTAAATTATTTAACCAAAGATTTTTCCAAGAGCGTTCTAGTACTTGCCATTTTTCTTGTTCTAATTGTTTAAAATATAAAGCTCTTTGTCGAGTAGATAAATTTAAAACAAGTTCCCAATTAAAATATGATGTTCTAGTTAATTTTTTATTTGAAAAAAATTTATTATCTGATTTTGTAACTAAATCTGAAAAAGTGCTTTGTTTATTTAAATTAACAAGCGCTTGTTCTTCTGAAAAATAAATTTGTTGTAATTTCGTTTCAAGTTTCTTATTTTTCGATCCCTGAATAAGTAAAATTAAAATGCGACGTGCATCTTTATTTAGTGGTTCCCAAGGTAATGGTAAATTTTTTCGTTCTAATTCTCTCCATTGGTTAGAAATCCAAAATTTAAGTTTATTTTCTTTTTTTGATAAATATGATATTTTTTTGTTTTTTTTTAATTCATAAAGATTTTCTATTAAAAGCCAAGGAGATTTAGATATTATTGTTTTTCCGCGAAACGATCCATTTAAAAAAGGATCGTAATTTTTTGTTAAATTATTTCCTTCATTATTAGATAAACCAGTTTTTTTTTCTATAACGTCTTTTATAAAAAAACCATTGTCTAAAGCTTTAAGTCTATTTTTTAACTCATAATATAAATTATCTTTTCTATTTTTTTTACTATCAATCCAATCTGTATATAAATTATTAGATAAAATAGGTTTTTTTGAAATATTTAAATAATTTCTTAAATCTTTTTTAAAAATAGACAAACTTGGTAAAGCTGTAAAAGATATTTTTTGTTTTCCATCATTTATAGATATATCAAAAAAATATTGCGATACTTTTTTTTTTACAGGGCTTTTATTACTAAATCGACTATTTTCAATATAGCGTAATGGTCGATTCCATCGACGATGATCAAAAAAGAAGGTAGGCCAGGGTTTATTTAGCCACGAAAATCTCAATTGTTGATTAAATTGAAATTCGTCACTTAATTTTTTAGTAAACACTGGTATTGGAGCTCTGCCTAAATATATTAGAAAATATGCTAAAATAAAGATGCTAAATGTTCGATAAATAAGACGTTTTACTAAAAGGTAAAGTACAGGTGAATCTTGTTCGATACGAACTAAAAGTATTTTTATAAAATTCAAGAAAAAAAAGTGACCACTTAACCAACCAAAAAAACAACTTAAAACAAATAGAAAATTATTACTATAGCGAAAAAAAAAAAGATTAACTAATCTAGCTAATACAGGACTTGGTAAAAGAACAGGATTTAATAATTGAAAAATAAAACTATCAAAAAATACTTTATAAATTCGAGGATCATTAATTGAACTTATGGGACGTAGAGATTGGTAATCTAAAAGGTCTTTAATTCTATACCAATAAAATAAAATATATGGTAGAACTAGTAAAGTTATTGTATGAGGTTTTATTAATATTATATAAAAAGGTGAATAATATATTGATAAAAATATTATTAATTGTCCTAAAATTAAACCACTTAGAGCTATAGTACCACTTAGATTTCCTTCTAAAAGAAAAGCTCGTATAGATAAAATTTGAGAAGGGCCAATAGGCAGTGTTGTAAGAAATCCATAATATAGTCCAAATAAAATCAACGGACTTGAAATATTTATCCATGATAATATTGAAGCCCATAGCACACAAAGCTGTAAGGGAATGTTTGTTATCATAATAAAATATTTTCTTCCTTGAAGGCATAGAAGTAGGATAAAATAAAAAAGTTAATTTAATTTTGTTAGGAATAAAAGAAGTAAAAAGTGAAATTTAATAAATTCTTTTTTATTCAGTTAATTAACTGAATAAAAAAGAATTTATTAAATTTCATAATTATTTAATTTTAATAAATTATTAAAAAGTAAAATACTTAATTAAATTTCATTTTTTTTTTCTTTTTTTGTTAAATTACTCCAACCTAAATTTTCTAAATTATTATTACGTCGTAAAGGACGGGTAACAAGTTCAAGAACATCTCTTGCATTTGTAAAACCATGAATTTGAGCAAAAGTAAATTCAACAGACCATTTGGTATTAATTCCTCTTGCTTCCAAAGGATTTGCATGCGCCATACCAGTAATTGCTAAATCAGGTTTTAATTCACGCATACGTTGTATTTGATTATAATTATCAGGTTTTTCAACGATACGTGGCATAGGTATGGACATATTTTTACATGTATTTTGTAAAAATAATAATTCAGCTGCTTGATACCGTTTATCTAAATAAGGAATACCAATTTCGTAAACAATCATTCCACAACGAATTAAAAATCTAGCTAATGATATTTCTAAAAGATTATCTCCCATAAAAAAAACAGATTTTCCGCGTACTAAATCTAAATAATCTTTTAAATTTTCCCATATTTGTTGTTCTCTCTTTTCTAAACCTTCGGTTTTAATTCCAAATACCGAACAAATTTTTTCAATCCAAGCTCGTGTTCCATCAGGACCAATAGGAAAAGGTGCTCCTATTAATTTACATTTACGACGTCTCATTAAAGTTGTTGCTGTACGACTTAAAAATGGATTAACACCACATACATAAACTTGATCACCTAAAGAAGGAAGGTCAGTATATCTTTGAGCTGGTAGCCAGCCTGATACTTGAACAGATTGACGTTTTAATTCTGAGCTAAGTTGGGAAGCTACAGTAGAAGGTAAAGAGCCAAAAAGAACTAATGGAGGATTTTTTTTTAATTTTTCAAAATTTTTATTAATTGTTTCTTCTTTTTTTTCAAGAGAAAGAAAAGAAAATAAATTTTGTATATTTGAATCTTGTATTATTTTTTTTCTTTCAATTAATAAAATTTGTTCTGGGCAACGATGTGCCATAGCAGCTAAAACAGTATCCTCTCCCTGAGTAAATGCATAATCTAGTCCATTTGCTCTTGCTACTACAATTGGTATACCAAGTTCATTTTCTAGTTTGGGTGCCATCCCTTCTAAATCCATTTTTATTATTTCTGTAGTACAGGTACCAATCCATATAATAACACTTGGATTTCGATCTTTTTTAATTTGAAGACAAAGTCGTTTTAATTCTTCATAATCATTTAATTGAGCTGAAATATCTCCTTCTTCTAATTCTGCCATAGCATAGCGAGGTTCCGCGAAAATCATAACTCCTAA